GGTCATAATAAGGTTTATAAGTCGTTTTCGGATGTAATTGAAGGCAAAGAGGGAAGATTTCGTGAGACCCTGCTTGGCAAACGAGTCGATTATTCGGGGCGTTCCGTCATTGTTGTGGGCCCCTCGCTTTCATTACATCGCTGTGGATTGCCTCGCGAAATAGCAATAGAGCTTTTCCAGACATTTGTAATTCGTGGTCTAATTAGACAAAATATTGCTTCGAACATAGGGGTTGCTAAGAGTCAAATTCGGGAAAAAGGTCCGATTGTATGGGAAATCCTTCAAGAAGTTATGCAGGGGCATCCTGTATTGCTGAATAGAGCGCCTACTCTGCATAGATTAGGTATACAGGCATTCCAACCAATTTTAGTGGAGGGACGTGCTATTTGTTTACATCCATTAGTTTGTAAAGGGTTCAACGCAGACTTTGATGGGGATCAAATGGCTGTTCATGTACCTTTATCTTTAGAGGCCCAGGCGGAGGCTCGTTTACTTATGTTTTCTCATATGAATCTCTTGTCTCCAGCTATTGGAGATCCCATTTCCGTACCGACTCAAGATATGCTTATTGGGCTCTATGTATTAACGAGCGGGAATCGTCGAGGTATTTGTGCAAATAGGTATAATCCATGTAATCGAAGAAACTATCAAAATGAAAGAATTGACGATAATAACTATAAGTATACAAAGGATCCCTTTTTTTGTGATTCTTATGATGCAATTGGGGCTTATCGGCAGAAAAGAATCAATTTAGATAGTCCTTTGTGGCTCCGGTGGCGACTAGATCAACGCGTTATTGCTTCAAGAGAAACTCCCATCGAAGTGCACTATGAATCTTTGGGTACATACCATGAGATTTATGGACACTATCTAATAGTAAAAAGTTTCAAAAAAGAAATTCTTTGTATATATATTCGAACTACTGTTGGTCATATTTATCTTTATCGAGAAATCGAAGAAGCTATACAAGGGTTTTGTCGGGCCTGCTCATATGATACCTAATCATATGGTAATGGTATCTAAGCTAAAAAATTCTACGACATCGGTATGAATTCGGTTCTCTCCGGTTCAACTAGGAACATAGTTCCTGATCCGACTTTCTACACAAATCAAGATCGAGAAAAGGAAGTTTTCTAATCATTGACTCAAACCCATTGTCGAATCCCACTCAGCGGAATAGGGGGTACTTATGGCGGAACGGGCCAATCTGGTATTTCACAATAAAGTGATAGATGGAACTGCTATTAAACGACTTATTAGTCGATTAATAGATCACTTCGGAATGGCATATACATCACACATCCTGGATCAAGTAAAAACCCTGGGGTTCCAGCAAGCCACTGCTACATCCATTTCATTAGCAATTGATGATCTTTTAACTATACCTTCTAAGGGATGGCTAGTCCAAGATGCTGAACAACAAAGTTTGATTTTGGAAAAACACCATCATTTTGGGAATGTACACGCGGTCGAAAAATTACGTCAATCTATTGAAATATGGTATGCTACAAGTGAATATTTACGACAAGAAATGAATCCTAATTTTAGGATGACTGACCCCTTTAATCCAGTCCATATAATGTCTTTTTCAGGAGCTAGAGGAAATGCATCTCAAGTACACCAATTAATAGGTATGAGAGGCTTAATGGCGGATCCCCAAGGACAAATGATAGATTTACCCATTCAAAGCAATTTACGCGAAGGACTGTCTTTAACAGAATATATCATTTCTTGCTACGGAGCCAGAAAAGGAGTTGTGGATACCGCTGTACGAACATCGGATGCTGGATATCTTACGCGCAGACTTGTTGAAGTAGTTCAACACATTGTTATACGTAGAACAGATTGTGGTACCACCCGAGGGATCTCTGTGAGTTCTCAAAATCGGACGCTGCCGGAAAGATTTTTTATCCAAACATTAATTGGCCGGGTATTAGCAGACGATATATATATGGGCCCGCGGTGCATTGCTATTCGAAATCAAGATATTGGGATTGGACTTGTCAATCAATTCCTAATCTTTCGAGCCCAACCAATATCTATATCTATTCGAACTCCTTTTACTTGTAGGAGTACATCTTGGATCTGTCGATTATGTTATGGTCGGAGTCCCACGCATGGCGATCTGGTTGAATTGGGAGAAGCTGTAGGTATTATTGCGGGACAATCCATTGGTGAACCAGGGACTCAACTAACATTAAGAACTTTTCATACCGGCGGAGTCTTTACTGGAGGTACTGCGGAACACGTACGAGCGCCTTCTAATGGAAAAATCCAATTTAATGAGGATTTGGTTCAGCCAACACGTACACGTCACGGGCATCCTGCTTTTCTATGTTATATGGATTTGTATGTAATTATTGAGAGTGAAGATATTATACATAAGGTGACTATTCCACAAAAAAGTTTTCTTTTAGTTCAAAATAATCAATATGTAGAATCAGAACAAGTGATTGCTGAGATTCGTGCGGGAACATATACTTTTAATTTTACAGAGAGAGTTCGAAAACATATTTATTCGGACTCAGAGGGGGAAATGCACTGGAGTACCGATGTGTACCATTCGCCCGAATTTACATATAGTAATGTGTATCTCTTACCAAAAACAAGCCATTTATGGATATTATCAGGGGGTTCATGCAAATTCAGTGTAGTTCCTTTTTCGCTCCACAAGGATCAAGATCAAATAAATGTTCATTCTCTTTCGGCCGAACAAAGATCTAATTCTAGCCTCTCGGTGAATAATGATAACGTGAGACACAAATTCTTTAGTTCGGATTTTTCTGATAAAAAAGAAGGTAGGATTTCTGATTATTCAGAATTGATGGGTAATGAGCAGTCTAATTTCATATATTCTGCTATTCTCCACGAGAATTCTGATTTATTGGGAAAGAGGCGAAGGAATAGATTTATCATTCCATTCCACTCGATTCAAGATCAAGAGAAAGCACTAATGCCGCATTCAGGTATTTCGATTGAAATACCTATAAATGGTATTTTTCGTCGAAATAGTATTCTTTCTTTTTTCGACGATTTTCGATACAAGAGAAACAGTTCCGGAATTACTAAATATGGGACTATAGGGGTTCATTCAATCGTCAAAAACGAGGATGTGATTGAATATCGAGGGGTTAAAAAATTGAATCCAAAATACCAAACGAAAGTAGATCGTTTTTTTTTCATTCCCGAGGAAGTGCATATTTTACCCGAATCCTCCTCGATAATGGTACGGAACAATAGTATCGTTGGAGTAGATACCCAACTAACTTTAAATACCAGAAGTCAGGTGGGCGGATTGGTACGAGTGGAGAGAAAAAAAAAAAGAATTGAAATCAAAATATTTTCCGGGGATATTCATTTTCCTGGAGAAATAGATAAGATATCCCAACACAGCGGGATCTTGATATCACCAGGAACGGGAAAAACAAATTCGAAAGAATCAAAAAAATGGAAAAATTGGATCTATGTTCAACGGGTCACACCTACCAAGAAAAAATCTTTTATTTTAGTCCGACCCGTAACCACCTATGAAATAGCGGATGGTATAAATTTATCAACACTTTTCCCGCGGGATTTGTTTCAGGAAAAGGATAATATGCAACTTCGAGTTGTCAATTATATCCTTTATGGAAATGGCAAACCCACTCGGAGAATTTCTGACACAAGCATTCAACTAGTTCGGACTTGTTTAGTGTTGAATTGGGACCAAGACAAGAAAAGTTCTTCCGACAAAGAGGTCCACGCTTCCCTTGTTGAAGTAAGTACAAACGGTCTGATTCGAGATTTCCTAAGAATCGGCTTAGTGAAATCTAAAAATTTGTATATCAGAAAAAGGAATGATCCGTCAGGTTCAGGATTGATCGCTGATAATGAGTTAGATAGTACCACTAAAAATCCGTTTTATTCCAAAGCAAGGATTCAACAATCATTTAGACAAAATCACGGAACTATTCGTACGCTGGTGAATCGAAATAAGGAATCCCAATCTTTGATAATTTTGTCATCATCTAATTGTTTTTACATGGGTCTATTCAATGATGTAAAAGATCACAATGGAATAAAACAATCAATTAAAAAGGATCCTCTAATTCCAATCAGGAATTTGGTAGGCCCTTTAGGAACAGCCCTTCAAATTGCGAATTTTTATCCATCATTTGACCCCTTAATAACAATAACTCATAATCAGACCTCGGTAGCGAAATATTTACAACTTGAAAATTTAAAACAGACTTTTCAAGTACTTAAATATTATTTAATAGATGAAAATAGGCGAATTTATAATCTCGATTCACGTAGAAACATCGTTTTGAATCCATTTAATTTGAATTGGTATTTTACCCATGATAATTATTGTGATGAAACGTCCACAAAAATTAGTCTTGGGCAGTTTATTTCTGAACATGTATGTATAGCTAAAAACGGACCATACTTAAAATCGGGTCAAGTTTTAATTGTTCAAGTTGACTCTGTAGTAATAAGATCGGCTAAGACTTTTTTGGCGACTCCGGGAGCAACTGTTCATGGGCATTATGGAGAAATCGTTTACGAAGGAGATACATTAGTTACATTTCTATATGAAAAATCGAGATCTGGTGATATAACGCAGGGTCTTCCAAAGGTAGAACAAGTATTAGAAGTCCGTTCGATTGATTCAATATCGATGAGCCTAGAAAAGAGAGTTGAGGGGTGGAACAAACGTATAACAAGAATTCTTGGAATTCCTTGGAGCTTCTTGATTGGTGCTGAGTTAACTATAGTGCAAAGTCGTATCTCTTTAGTTAATAAGATCCAAAAGGTTTATCGATCCCAGGGGGTACAGATCCATAATAGGCATATAGAAATTATTGTGCGTCAAATAACATCAAAAGTGTTGATTTCGGAAGATGGAATATCTAATGTTTTTTTACCCGGGGAACTGATTGGATTGTTGCGAGCGGAACGAACGGGACGCGCTTTAGAAGAAGGGATCCATTATAGAGCCATTTTATTGGGAATAACGAGAGCATCCCTGAATACTCAAAGTTTTATATCCGAAGCAAGTTTTCAAGAAACTGCTCGAGTTTTAGCCAAAGCCGCTCTCCGGGGTCGTATCGATTGGTTGAAAGGCTTGAAAGAGAACGTTGTTCTAGGGGGTATGATACCCGCGGGTACCGGATTGAAAGGATTAGTGCACTGTTCAAGGCAGCATAGCAACAGTCTTTTGGAAACAAAAAAAAAGAAATTATTCGGGGGGGAAATGAGAAATATTTTCTTCCAACACAGAGAATTATTTGACTCTTGCATTTCAAAGAAGGTACATGATACATCAGAACGCTCTTTTATATAGGATTTAATGAGTCTTAAGTTTAATGATTCTTAAGATAAAATAAGAGTAACGGATTTATCCTTTTAATTATTTGTTTTTATTGTAGACATTTGATTTATTAATAGTAATAAAGGGAATAATGAATAGAAAGTAATAGCTTGGCTCGTGCATAAACGACCAATCCTCCGGTAGAAGAGAAGGTTCCATCGGAACAATTTTTTATTTCAACTCGTCTCTTTTTTTTTAAGAGAGGAAGTGTGAGGAGAAATGGCAAGAAGATATTGGAACATAAATTTGGAAGAGATGTTGGAAGCAGGAGTTCATTTTGGTCATGGTACTAGGAAATGGAATCCTAGAATGGCGCCTTATATCTCTGCAAAGCGTAAAGGTATTCATATTACAAATCTGACAAGAACTGCGCGTTTTTTATCAGAAGCTTGTGATTTGGTTTTTGATGCAGCAAGTAGGGGAAAACAATTTTTAATCGTTGGTACAAAAAATAAAGCAGCCGATTCAGTGGTGCGAGCTGCTATAAGGGCTCGATGTCATTATGTTAATAAAAAATGGCTTGGTGGTATGTTAACAAATTGGTCCACTACAGAAACGAGGCTTCATAAGTTCAGGGACTTGAGAACGGAACAAAAGACAGGGAGACTCAATCGTCTTCCTAAAAGAGATGCAGCTATGTTGAAGAGACAATTATCTCGCTTGCAAACATATCTGGGCGGGATTCAATATATGACGAGATTGCCTGATATTGTAATCATCGTTGATCAGCAAGAAGAATATACGGCCCTTCGAGAATGTATCACTTTGGGAATTCCAACAATTTGTTTAATCGATACAAATTGTGATCCTGATCTTGCAGATATTTCGATTCCGGCAAACGATGATGCTATAGCTTCAATTCGATTAATTCTTAACAAATTAGTATTCGCAATTTGTGAGGGTCGTTCTAGCTATATACGAAATCCTTGATTAATAATTAATAATAAGCTAAATAAATTTTTGGAACTCCATAGCTTCATGGGGTCGGTTACTATTTCTGAATTGTACAAAAGAGAAAAAAATGTGGATATTCTGTGATTCATTTTTTGGTATAATACCAAATATATAATTCGAGTAGGCAAGTCCAAAAAGAAAAAGAAAGAATTGAATCAAAATAATTCCTTTTGAAATTTTAAGTCAAGCTCTATTTCTGTCAGAGAGTAATATGAATATTATATCATGTTCTATCAACACACTAAATGGATTATACGAGATCTCTGGTGTGGAAGTCGGCCAACATTTATATTGGCAAATCGGGGGTTTCCAAGTCCATGCCCAAGTCCTTATTACTTCTTGGGTTGTAATTGCTATCTTATTAGGTTCCGCCGTTATCGCAGTTCGGAATCCACAAACCATTCCAACCGACGGTCAAAATTTCTTCGAATATGTTCTTGAATTCATTCGAGACGTAAGCAAAACTCAGATTGGAGAAGAATATGGTCCGTGGGTTCCCTTTATTGGAACTCTCTTTCTCTTTATTTTTGTTTCGAACTGGTCAGGCGCTCTTTTACCTTGGAAAATCATACAATTACCTCATGGGGAGTTAGCCGCACCCACGAATGATATAAATACTACCGTTGCTTTAGCTTTACTCACGTCAATAGCATATTTCTATGCGGGTCTTTCCAAAAAAGGATTGGGGTATTTCAGTAAATACATTCAGCCAACTCCAATTCTTTTACCTATTAACATTTTAGAAGATTTCACAAAACCCTTATCACTTAGTTTTCGACTTTTCGGGAATATATTAGCTGATGAATTAGTTGTTGTTGTTCTTGTTTCTTTAGTACCGTTAGTAGTTCCTATACCTGTCATGTTACTTGGATTATTTACAAGTGGGATTCAAGCTATTATTTTTGCAACTTTAGCTGCGGCTTATATAGGCGAATCCATGGAGGGGCATCATTGACTAGCTTTTTTTTTTGAAAAAGTACAAGTATAATTTTTTTTTTAGCTTAGCGAAACGAAATGTATGTGCAACTCCAGATAATCCACTTAGGGGATAGAAATAGCCAAATCTTAGGTAATGAATTGGAATAAAAAAAAAGGAAAGAGATCGAAAATAAAAGATCTTTTTCTTAAAATTCCAAGTTCACCGTTTCTTTATTTTATGTATATCATAGTATGATTGTATCACTAACCATTTC